ACATCCATTAGTTCGTAAAGGATTCAATGCAGACTTTGATGGGGATCAAATGGCTGTTCATGTACCTTTATCTTTGGAAGCGCAAGCGGAGGCTCGTTTACTTATGTTTTCTCATATGAATCTCTTTTCTCCGGCTATTGGAGATCCCATTTCGGTACCAACCCAAGATATGCTTATTGGACTCTATGTATTAACGATCGGGAATCGTCGAGGTATTTGTGCAAATAGGTATAATCCATGGAATCGCATAAACTATCAAAATGAAACAGTTAATGATTATAAGTATAAATATACTACGAAAGAGAAAGAGCCCTATTTTTGTAGTTCCTATGATGTACTTATAGTTTATCAGCAGAAACGAATCAATTTAGATAGTCCTTTGTGGCTTCGGTGGCGACTAGATCAACGTGTTATTGCCTCAAGAGAAGTTCCTGTCGAAGTTCAATATGAATCTTTGGGTACCTATCATGAAATTTATGGGCACTATCTAATAGTAAGACGTATAAAAAAACAAACCCTTTGTATATACATCCGAACCACTGTTGGTCATATTTCTTTTTCTCGAGAAATAGAAGAAGCCATACAGGGGTTTTGTCAGGCCTACTCATACGGTACCTAAGCTAAGGAATTATGTAATACCGCGGGAATTTGGATCTCTCCGGTTCAACTGGAATCATAATTCCTTAATTTCTACATGAATCGAGATCCAGTAAAGGAGGTCTTCGAATCACTGACTCAAACCCATTGGCGAATCCTACTCAGCGGAATAGAGAAGTACTTATGGCAGAATGGGCTGATCTGTTCTTTTACAATAAAGCGATAGATGGGTCTGCCATGAAACGACTTATTAGCAGATTAATAGATCACTTCGGAATGGCATATACATCGCACACCCTGGATCAAGTAAAGACTCTGGGTTTCCAGCAAGCCACTGCTACATCCATTTCATTAGGAATTGATGATCTTTTAACAGTACCTTCTAAGGGGTGGCTAGTCCAAGATGCTGAACAACAAAGTTTCATTTTAGAAAAGCACCATCATTATGGGAATGTACACACAGTAGAAAAATTACGCCAATCCATTGAGATATGGTATGCTACAAGTGAATATTTGAGACAAGAAATGCATCCTAATTTTAGGATGACTGATCCTTCTAATTCAGTCCATATAATGTCCTTTTCGGGAGCTAGAGGAAATGCATCTCAGGTACACCAATTAGTAGGTATGAGAGGATTAATGTCGGATCCCCAAGGACAAATGATTGATTTACCGATTCAAAGCAATTTACGCGAAGGACTTTCTTTAACGGAATATATCATTTCCTGCTACGGAGCCCGCAAAGGAGTTGTGGATACTGCTGTACGAACATCAGATGCTGGATACCTCACGCGTAGACTTGTTGAGGTAGTTCAACACATTGTTGTACGTAGAACAGATTGTGGCACTACCCGAGGCATTTCCGTGAGTCCTAGAAATGGGATGACGGAAAGAATTTGGGTCCAAACACTAATTGGTCGTGTATTAGCATACAATATATATATGGGCCTACGTTGCATTGCCGCTCAAAATAAAGATATTGGGGTTGGACTTGTCACTCGATTCATAACCTTTCGAACCCAACCAATATATATTCGAACCCCCTTTCTTTGCAGGAGTATATCTTGGATCTGTCGATTATGTTATGGTCAGAGTCCCACTCATGGCGACCTGGTCGAATTAGGAGAAGCAGTAGGTATTATTGCGGGTCAATCAATCGGCGAACCGGGGACTCAACTAACATTAAGAACTTTTCATACCGGTGGAGTATTCACAGGTGGTACTGCAGAACATGTACGAGCTCCTTTTAAGGGAAAAATCAAATTCAATGAGGATTTGGTTCATCCCACACGTACACGTCATGGGCATCCTGCTTTTCTATGTTATATAGACCTGTATGTAACTATTGAGAGTCACGATATTCTACATAATGTGAATATTCCACCCAAAAGTTTTCTTTTAGTTCAAAATGATCAATATGTAGAATCAGAACAAGTGATTGCTGAGATTCGCGCTGGAACATCCACTTTCAATTTTAATAAAGTTAAAGAGAAAGTTCGAAAACATATTTATTCTGACTCAGAGGGAGAAATGCACTGGAGTACCGATGTGTACCATGCACCTGAATATAAATATGGTAATGTTCATCTCTTACCCAAAACAAGTCATTTATGGATATTATCAGGAGCTCTGTGCAGATCCAGTATAGTGCCTTTTTCGCTCCACAAGGATCAAGATCAAATGAATGTTCATTCTGTTGAACGGAGATCTATTTCTGACCTCTCCGTGACTAATGATCAAGTGAGACACAAATTGTTTAGTTCGAATCCTTACGGTAAAAAGGGGGGGGTTCTTGATTATTCAGGACCTGATCGAATCATATCCAACGGTCATTGGAATTTCATATATCCTACCATTTTCCACGAGAATTCTGATTTATTGGCTAAGAGGCGAAGAAATAGAT